TTGTTACTCCTTAATTTTAATTTTGAATCTACTCCTTCGAAGAAAAGAAAATAAGTCTCTTGAAATTTTTAACCTCCGATTGTATCCGAACGAGAGGAATGTTGAAAAGTCACTACGAACCCGAAACATACCATTGGAAAGTGATTCAGTAATTAAACCTTCATGAATCCATTTTTGTTCTTTCATTCCAGGTAACCCCTTTAATTATCAACTCATGGAGTAGGAGTGATATTAGACAACCCTTCCTCTTTTTTCAAAAAAAAAATAGGAAGTTTTCCTACGGATGCAATTCGTAGATCATAAAGATCACCATATATATAACAAAATTTCTCCCCCGATTCCTTCTAGTCGAGCCTCTCGGTCTGTCATTATACCTCGAGAAGTCGAAAGAATTACAATACCCATTCCTCCTAAAATCCTAGGAATTCGTTGATGGTTGGAATAGATTCGTAGGCCGGGTCGGCTGATACGTTTTAAAACAGTTCTATATGGCCCTTTTCTATTCCTTCTATGTCGCAGAGTTGAAACCAAGAAATATTTATTGCTTACTCGATGTTTTCTCACATTTTCGATAAAGCCTTCGCGTAGAAGTATTTTAACAATGTTTTCAGTGATATTTGTAGATGCTATTCGAACCGTTCCTTTTTTATCCATGTCAGCATTTCGTATAGAAGTTATTATTTCGGCAATAGTGTCCCTACCCATGATGAACTATAATTATTTGTGCCTCCGGGTTTTTATATAATCAGCATGCTCTACTCTTTTTTTTTCATGAATTATTAAAGGTATATGCGTGAGAAACAATCTACTAATACATTCTACTAATTAATGGAATCTAATTCAGTTCAGATATCTTACTCCCTTTTTTTATGTTTTATTATGTTTTCATCTATTAGTATTTATTTAGAATCTATTTATAATACCTCAGGAGCTAATGAGACTATTTTAGTAAAATTCAACTGTCTCAATTCCCGAGCGATCGCACCAAAAACTCGAGTTCCTTTTGGATTTCCTTCTTGATCAATGACAACTGCTGCATTGTCATCATATTGTATTATCATACCATTGTCACGTTTGAGTTCTTTACATGTACGTACAATTACAGCTCTGATCACTTCTGATCTTTGTAGAGGCATATTGGGAACTGCTTCTTTGATTACAGCAACAATAACGTCACCAATATGAGCATATCGGCGATTACTAGCTCCTATGATTCGAATACACATTAATTCTCTAGCCCCGCTGTTGTCCGCTACATTTAAATAGGTCTGAGGTTGAATCATATCATTCTTATTATTTTTCTCTTTTTTCTTTCAATGCTAACTAACTAAAGGGCGAAGAAAAAAAGATTGTTTGTCCAGAAATAAAAAAACTGCGGTTTTTTCATCACAAGGCCCCTTTCCTTTCGTTCCATATCCCTATCCCGCAATAACGAATTGAGTTCGTATAGGCATTTTGGACGCAGCTATAGAAATAGCTTCTCTGGCTACAATTTCTGATACTCCACCCATTTCATAAAGTATTCGACCCGGTTTAACGACGGATACCCAATATTCGGGAGATCCTTTCCCCGAACCCATACGTGTTTCGGTAGGCCTTACTGTAACAGGTTTGTCTGGAAATATACGTACCCATATTTTTCCACCACGACGCGCATATCGTGCCATGGCTCGCCGCCCTGCTTCTATTTGTCTAGATGTGATCCAAGCGGGTTCAAGTGCCTGAAGGGCGTATCCGCCGAAACAAATTCGATTGCCTCGATAAGATATTCCCTTCATTCTTCCTCTATGTTGTTTACGAAATCTGGTTCTTTTGGGGTTATAGTTGATGGTTGTTTCTCAATGCCATCTCTACTGCAGAACTGGACATGAGAGTTTCTTCTCATCCAGCTCCTCGCGAATGAAACGATTAAATAATATTGTATATATTTTGATTTTGAATTGAATGAATAATGAATCATGGAATTTTTTGAGATATAATCTGTCACGTACACGTAGGAATAAAATAAAATGAGAAATTCAATTTTATAATTAATGAATCCTCATTTTTACCTTTATTTTATTTATTTTTATTGAATTGCCCAAAACTTAGCAATCCAGTAAGGCTTTCGCGGGCGAATATTTGCTCTTTCAACATCCCTTTCATTCGTAGGGGCGTTCCATGACCTATCAGAATAAATGAATTGGTTCTTGGCTCGTTCCGCCATCCCACCCAATGAATCATTAGGATTCGTTTTCAAGGGAATCTTCCTCAGTCACAGGTTCTGTCGTTCCCATCGCTTCTCGATTAATGACTAGGCCCGAACTCTGCAATGGAGCTCCTAATAAAATTTGTTCCTGAATCAATCTTCTCAGTCTTTATTGACTCGGCGCTCTTTATTCTTTTTGATTTTTCGTATAAATTGTATTCATATTCATCGAATCTAATTATTAATTATGGACGAATACATTAATGCTTTATTACATTGCCTTTTATAAGATAGTTCATAGACCATACATATTGGAATCATATATCATTGCTATTCTTTTTCTTTCTTTCTCTCACCCCTCCATTTATCCATATCCCTTTGTTTTTGCTTCACAACCTTATAGATTGATTTTTCTTTTATGTAAAATGTAAAAAAAAATGCTTCAGTTGCTACAACAATATGATCAATACATCATATAGCGACTGGTTCCTTGGATCCAGATAATACGAAGCAATGAGCTGGTTATTAGTTATATAGTTATTAGTTCATACTAGGGGATGGCCCTTTGTTTTTTAATCCTAACCTAACTCTAAATAAAAAACCAACGAGTCACACACTAAGCATAGCAATTATATGGAGATGGAGTCAATCGAATTGTTATTCAACCCTATAGAATTAAGAATTCGAAAAAATTCTCATTTTTTGATTGAACGGAAAAAAATGAACGAGTTTGTGATTTTTTATTCAATTGCCGGATGGATGGAACAGAAAGACAACGAAAGGCCCATTATTCCTCGTCTGCAAATATCCAAATTTTGATTCCTAATGCCCCATAGATAGTTCGAACTGTATAGGAACAATAATCAATTTTGGCTCGAATGGTTTGTAGGGGAACCCTACCTTCTCTGATCCATTCGACACGTGCTATTTCCTTTCCGTCGATACGCCCTGCAATTTGTACTTGAATTCCCTTTGTATCTGCTTTTTCAGTTAATTCAATAGCTTTTTTCATTGCCTTTCGAAACGAAACTCTATTCTTTAATTGTTCGGCTATAAATTCTGCAAGAATATTAGGTTGTCCATACGGTTTTTCAACTCTTGTGATAGCAATGTTAAGTTTTTGGTTCACAGAATGAAATTCTTTTTGTGCATTGCTCTGTAATTCTTCAATTCCTCGCGGGCTGCCCT